AGAAGAAAAAGATTCCATGATAAGCAATCAGATAATTCACGAATCATTTAATCAAATTGCATCTCCGAGTTCGTCAAATTATTCATTGACGGAAAAAAAAACGAAGGATCTCGCTGATAGAACAAGTAAAATTCGAAATCAAATAAAAAGAATCTCAAAAGAGAAAAAAAAAGTAACTCCAAGAATAAATAATCTTAGTCCTAACAAAACAAATTCTAATGCTAAAAGATTCGAAAAATGGCAAATATTAAAAAGAAGAAATGCTCGATTAATCTATAAATTCCCCCCTTTTTTAAAAATTTTCATTGAAAAAATCTACACAGATCTATTTTTATCTATCATTAATATTCCCAGAATAAATACAAAACTTTTTCTTAAAGTAACAAAAAAAATTATTGATAAATCGATTTACAATAATGAAAGAAAACAAGAAAGAATTAATAAAAAAAAGAAAACTCCAATTACATTTATTTCGACTATAAAAAAGCCATTTGATAATATTAGTAATATTAAAGAAAATTCACGTATTTTTTATGACTTATCCTACGTGTCACAAGCATATGTATTTTACAAATTATCACAAATTCAAATTAGGAACTCGGTAAGATCTGTTGTTCAATATCAAAGAATCCCCCCTTTTCTTAAGTCTAAAATAAAGGATTCTTTTGAAAGACAAGGAATGATTCATTCGAAATTAGCAAATAAAAAACTTCCAAGCTATGAAACGAATCAATGGAAAAACTGGTTAAAAGGACATTATCAATACCATTTATCTCAGATCGGATGGTCTAGATTAATACCAGAAAAATGGCGAAATAGAGTTCGCCAGCGTTGTATAGTTAAAAAGGAAAATTTAAGCAAACGGCATTCATATGAAAAAGACCAATTGGTTGGTTCCAAAAAAAAATCGGAAGTATATTTATTATCCAATGAAAAAAGTAATTTTCGAAAATATTATAGATATAATCTTTTATCATATAAATTTATTAATTATGATAATAAAACGGAATGTTTTTTTTATAGATTTCCCTTTCAAGAAAATAAGAACCAAGAAATTTATTATACTTATAACAGGCCTAAAAAGGCCTTTTTTGATATACTGAGGAACATCCCTAATGATCTAGGACAGGTTGATATTCCATATATGGAAAAATCGGCCGATAGAAAAAACTTTGATTGGAAATTTTTCAATTTTTATCTTAGCCAAAAAGCCGATATTGAGACCTGGATCATTATTGATACCAATAGGAATCAAAATACTCAAATTCCTACTAACAATTCTCAAATAATTTCTAAAAAAAATATTTTTTATCTTATGATTCCAGAAACCAATTCACCAAACCCCCACAAAGGATTTTTTGATTGGATGGGAATGAATGAAAAAATACTAAAGCGCCCCATATCGAATCTGGAATTTTGGCTCTTCCCAGAATTTGTGTTACTTTATAAGGCATATAAAACAAAACCTTGGTTTATACCAAGCAAATTACTTCTTTTAAATTTAAATAGTAGTGAAAATAAAAAGATTAATGAAAAGAAAAAGATTAATTTGTTGATAGCCTCGAATAAAAAGCATCGAAATCAAGAAGAAAAAGAACCCATAAGTCAAGGAGATCGTGGATCCGTTCTCTCACAACAAAAAGATATTGAAGATAATTATGCAAGCTTGGACATAAAAAAGGGGAAAAAGAGAAAACAATACAAAAGCAATACAGAAGCAGAACTAGATTTCTTCCTGAAACGTTATTTGGTTTTTCAATTGAAATGGTGCACAACTTTAAATCAAAGAATGATCAATAATATCAAGGCATATTGTCTTCTGCTTAGACTGATAGATCCAAAAAAAATGACTATAACCTCCATTCAAAAGAGAGAAATCAATTTGGATAGAATGCCGATTCAAAGTAATTTAACTCTTTCAGAATTAATGAAGAGGGGGGTATTGATTGTAGAACCACTTCGTTTGTCTGGAAAAAAAGATGGACAATTTATTATGTACCAAACCGTAGGTATTTCGTTGCTTCATAAGAGTAAGCATCAAATTAATCAAAAATATCAAGAGCAAAGATATGTTTCTAGGACAAATTTGGATGAAACAATTTCACCACATCAAAGAATAAATGAAAATAGAGACAAAAATCATTTTGATTTACTTGTTCCAGAAAATATTTTATCGTTTAAACGTCGTAGAAAAGCGAGAATTCTAATTTGTTTCAATTCAAAGAATGAAAATTATACATATAGAAATCCAGTATTTTGGAATAGAAAGAACATAAAAAACAGCAGCCGAGTTTCACATGACAATAATTATCTTGATAGAGAGAAAAATCAATTAATGAAATTAAAGTTCTTTCTTTGGCCTAATTATCGATTAGAAGATTTAGCTTGTATGAATCGTTATTGGTTTGATACCAATAATGGCAGTCGTTTCAGTATGTTAAGAATACATCTGTATCCGCGATTGAAATTCTGTGAATAATACAATTTTTCTATATATACCCTAAACCCTATTTCTATATACCCTATATATAATCTATATTAATCTATATATAATATAGGGTATATGAAAGTAAACAAATATACAGATCACGTACTTTTCTTGTCTCACATTTCATTCTAGTATTCAATATGAAATGAATTATGAATAATATCTCAATTAGTTTTCCAAATGAATCAATAGAAACTTCTTAATTTTAGGTCTAAATTCTTCGATGCAAAAATGTACCAATCTTTTTCTATTCCTATCTAAATCCAATTTCCAATTCGATTGATTGGTTTGAATTCAGAAAGGAGTTATTTGGATTAAATTATTGTATATACCACATCAAAATTAATGGCATTATTATTACTTATACTTATTACTGATCGGTAAAATCCATATCTGTACAAGGGGAAAGGAGAGTTTTTTATGGTAAAAAATTCAGTAATTTCTATTATTTCTCAAAAAGAAAATAAAGAAAATAGAGGGTCTGTTGAATTTCAAGTATTCAGTTTCACCACTAAGATAAGGAGACTTACTTCACATTTGGAATTGCACAAAAAAGACTTTTCATCTCAGAAAGGTTTGCGAAAAATTTTGGGAAAACGTCAACGACTACTAGCCTATTTATCAAAAAGAAATAGAGGACGCTATAAAGAATTAATTGATGAGTTGGATATTCGAGAAATAAAAACTCGTTAATTTGAAGCATGATATCATTTGACGAGCTTAGTCTTGATGAGCTTAGTCGTTTAAATTTTGATGAATTTCTTTTTACTTTCAGCAATGCATGGAAGACTGACTCGGGAAAAACTTATGATTACACCAACTACAAGAAACGACCTCATGATAGTCAATATGGGCCCTCACCACCCATCAATGCACGGTGTTCTTCGACTAATCGTTACTCTCGACGGTGAAGATGTTATTGACTGTGAACCTATATTGGGTTATTTACATAGAGGAATGGAAAAAATTGCGGAAAATCGAACAATTATACAATATTTGCCTTATGTAACACGTTGGGATTATTTAGCTACTATGTTTACAGAAGCAATAACCGTAAACGGACCTGAACAGCTAGGCAATATTCAAGTACCTAAAAGGGCTAGCTATATTAGAGCTATTATGCTGGAGTTAAGTCGTATCGCTTCCCATTTGTTATGGCTTGGCCCTTTTATGGCAGATATTGGGGCACAGACCCCCTTTTTCTATATTTTGCGAGAACGAGAATTGATATATGACTTATTCGAAGCTGCTACCGGTATGCGCATGATGCATAATTATTTTCGTATCGGAGGAGTCACTGCTGATCTACCTCATGGCTGGATAGATAAATGTTTAGATTTTTGCGATTATTTTTTAACTGGGGTTGCTGAATATCAAAAGCTTATTACACGAAATCCTATTTTTTTAGAACGAGTTGAAGGCGTAGGTATTATTGGCGGAGAAGAAGCATTAAATTGGGGTTTATCGGGGCCAATGCTACGAGCTTCCGGAATACAATGGGATCTTCGTAAAGTTGATCGTTATGAGTGTTATGACGAATTTAATTGGGAGATTCAATGGCAAAAAGAAGGAGATTCATTAGCTCGTTATTTAGTACGAATCGGCGAAATGACAGAATCCATAAAAATTATCCAACAGGCCCTGGAAGGAATTCCAGGGGGGCCCTATGAGAATTTAGAAAGCCGGCGCTTTGATAGAATAAAAGACCCTGAATGGAATGATTTTGAATATCGATTTATTAGTAAAAAACCTTCTCCAACTTTTGAATTATCCAAGCAAGAACTTTATGTAAGAGTCGAAGCACCAAAAGGAGAATTGGGAATTTTTCTGATCGGAGATCAGAGTGTTTTTCCTTGGAGATGGAAAATCCGACCGCCGGGGTTTATCAACTTGCAAATTCTTCCGCAGTTAGTTAAAAGAATGAAATTGGCTGATATTATGACGATACTAGGTAGTATAGATATCATTATGGGAGAAGTTGATCGTTGAAATGATAATTGATATAACAGAAATAGAAGCTATTCATTCTTTTTTCAGATTGGAATCCTTAAAAGAAGTTTATGGGCTCGTATGGATGCTTGTCCCTATTTTCATTCTTGTATTAGGAATCACACTGGGTGTACTAGTAATTGTTTGGTTAGAAAGAGAAATATCTGCAGAGATACAGCAACGTATTGGACCCGAATATGCAGGTCCTTTGGGAATGCTTCAAGCTTTAGCAGATGGTACAAAACTACTTTTCAAAGAAAATCTTCTTCCGTCTAGAGGAGATACTCGTTTATTCAGTATTGGTCCATCCATAGCAGTCATATCCATTTTACTAAGTTATTCAATAATTCCTTTTAGCTATCGCTTTATTCTAGCTGATCTTAGTATTGGTGTTTTTTTATGGATCGCCGTTTCAAGTCTTGCTCCCGTTGGATTACTTATGTCAGGCTATGGATCAAATAATAAATATTCCTTTTTAGGTGGATTAAGGGCTGCTGCTCAATCAATTAGTTATGAAATACCATTAACTCTATGTGTATTATCAATATCTCTACGTGTGATTCGGTAAGACATAAAAATTCCTCCATTTCTTTTCTTTCTAAGAAGAAAGTTAAATGATTTGAATATCTATTTTTTTATTCATCATTAGGTTGATGAATTAAACCAGATAGTTATATGAGTGAAATAAAACGGCTTCTAAATTTGCTGTTAAAGAAATTCAATCTCATTTCCTATGTACAAGAATTAAGTGAAAGTAAACATAAGCAGTCAAGGCTGTTTACCCCAAGATTGGCTGATTAGTCATCATGACTTGAAGCGGGTTTAAAAGATCAATTGTATGGGTTTTTTTCTATACTATTACCATAGAGGTATTACCCTAATGAGAGATTCAAAAAAAAATAAGTGGATGGTTAGGAAGACCAAGATACACAAAGGATTAGTAATGGAGATTCTTTAAATTATCCAATAGGATATTTTTTTATAGAAAAGTAATTCGAATTGGGGCTTTAAGTTGGTAGAAATGATTAAGAAGTACTCCCCATGATTTCGATCCAGAGTATGTTCCTGTCCACTGATTAAGTAAATAACTATCAAAACGAAGAAATCTTTTACTTTTGATAATACGAATAATGCCTCTTTTTCTGAGAAAGGAGAATAGGAACGAAATAAAATTCTTGTTATGTAATGCAATGTCTAAATGCTTTTTCGTAATCGAAAATGAGAAAAAGATAGGTTGAAATATCTATGTGATATTCCTCTAAAAATTATTTTTTTCATTCAAGGGTAAAGTTTTTAATTAACAAAGAAAAATGAAAATTTTTAAAATATGAGATCAATTCCGAAGCACTTTTTTATTATTTTATTATAAATCTAGCAGACAGAATTCCATTAGTCTAATTATAGGCCTTAGGATAAGAATTTGATTCTCTATCGATCTTACAAACACATCAACAAATACATCAAGATAAATAAAGTTGAAAGGTTCTTATATTGATTTGTGACCTATGAGGAGCCGTATGAGGTGAAAATCTCATGTACGGTTCTGTAATAGTGACGAGAACAGTGATGTTATTGTCGACTATGATTATCTAACAGTTTAAGTACAGTTGATATAGTTGAAACACAATCAAAATATGGTTTTTGGGGATGGAATTTGTGGCGTCAACCTATAGGGTTTATCATTTTTCTAATTTCTTCTCTAGCCGAGTGTGAGAGATTACCTTTTGATTTACCAGAAGCAGAAGAAGAATTAGTAGCTGGTTATCAAACCGAATATTCAGGTATAAAATTTGGCTTATTTTATGTTGCTTCGTATCTAAATCTACTAGTTTCTTCGTTATTTGTAACAGTTCTTTACTTGGGGGGTTGGAATCTTTCTATTCCAAACCTATTTAGTCCTGAAATTTTTGACATAAATAAAAGAGGGAAAGTTTTTGTAACAATAATAGGTATCTTTATTACACTGGCTAAAACTTATTTGTTCTTGTTTATTTCTATTGCAACAAGATGGACGTTACCAAGACTAAGAATGGACCAACTATTAAATCTTGGATGGAAATTTCTTTTACCTATTTCTTTAGGTAATCTATTATTAACAACTTCGTTCCAGCTTCTTTCACTGTAAAGGAATAGAATATTCTATTCTTCATAACTTGTCTCAAACAAGAGAAAGAAACCAGTAAACTTATTTATAGATATTCAGATATGTTCCCTATGCTAACTCGGTTCTTGAACTCTAGTCAACAAACAATACGAGCTGCCAGGTATATTGGTCAAGGTTTCATGATTACCCTGTCCCACGCGAATCGTTTACCTGTAACTATTCAATACCCCTACGAAAAATTGATTACATCAGAACGTTTCCGAGGTCGAATCCACTTTGAATTTGATAAATGCATTGCTTGTGAAGTATGTGTTCGTGTATGCCCTATAGATCTACCCGTTGTAGATTGGAAATTTCAAACTGATATTCGAAAAAAACGATTACTTAATTACAGTATTGATTTTGGAATTTGTATATTTTGTGGTAATTGTGTTGAGTATTGTCCAACAAATTGTTTATCAATGTCCGAAGAATATGAGCTTTCTACTTATAATCGTCATGAATTGAATTATAATCAAATTGCTTTAGGCCGGTTACCTGTATCAATAATTGAAGATTACACAATTCGAACAATTTCTTCGAATTTATCTCAACTAAACAATGTATAAAACTCTTGATTCGCAAAACATTTAAAAATTCAAAAAAAAATAGCTTTTAGATTTTTTTGCAGTTAAAGGAATGAGGTTTTTGCTTGGTCAATACAAAAGAACGGTTGGTTCGTAAGGGTCGTGGCTTGATTTTCATTTAAAATCAATTTTTATTCGAATAATGTAATATTTAATAATATAAAGATAAAGTTTTAACCTTTGCTTTCGAGAATAGATAAAAGTAATCCTGTACTTACATCAATCCAAATCACCTCCATTCAAATTGAATTCAATTAAGAAGTATCTTAAAAATAGGATAAAATTTTCCTGGT